TCCTCAAATGGATTTAGGAAAGCTTCCACGTGACATCCTCGCTATGCCTATCTATCTTAGGGGACCTCTATTCTGGCTTTCCGTTGACTAAAATGCAAAAGTATTTATTGATTTATTTGATCCCCTTCTTTCTCTAAATCTTTCCGGGACGCTCTATCCGACTTGTTCCTTTATATATATAAGTTTGGGATCGAGATCGTCTTTTCTTTTTTTTCTACTTTATTATTCTGTGTATCTTCTGCCCATGGAACCCTTCTTCCTGGATCACTTCCTGCCTCGGCTTCTGAGTCTGCTTTCCAGTCATAGGTCCATAAGCGAAAGGACAAATGGCCGAGTGAACCGAAGGGAATTAGTAATAAGCTTCATCCCTTCATGCAGAGGGAAGCGAAGCGAGTCGTTCTAGTCTCTGTCCGGCAGGTGGCTTGAGCTAAAAGGTAAGAGAAGAACCAAATTGAATATAAATATATTGCTTTCAATCAGGCTCTTGGCCCTGCCCTAGCCTCTGATCTTCATTCCAATTCGACACAGAACTATTGTCAGATTTCCACTACTACGGATGAATACTATTCTGATGATTCAAAAGAACAGGCCAACAGCCGGGAAGGATAGGAATCATGTGATGTGCCTTCATCTTGGTCAACCACCCAGTGAGCCATAACTAACAGACAGGTGGGAAAGCTCTATGCAGATAGGAAAAAAACCTCTTTCAATCCTACCAAGGAAGGTAAGGATTGATGAACCAATAGTGAAGGCAGTGGGGTGCTTTGATCATGTAGTTCCGTTTAGTACTGGAAAGTGGCTTCAAGCAGGGATCGGAGCAGAACAAGCAAGCGATTCTCTAACTAGCCATAGTGCGAAAGCCTTCTCCAACAGCTTATTATCCCACTCCCACACCGGTTACGTGCAGCTAATTCCCACAAAGCAAGAGCAACTGCCAGCGGAAAGGCAAAGATAATAATACCAGGTAAGCATTCTGTTAGCTTTCAATTCTTTGTTGAATAAACCTTACTGATAGTATGGTATTGCACTCGTTACCTTTCCTATGAAAATAGGGAGATGTAGGGGACAGTACGTCCCAGGAAGTATTCTATTTCTACTCCCGGTGAGCCTGCTCTTGTATGAATGTCTGGATGCAAAATCAAAATCGTAACAAATCTGGTTGGAAGTAATAAAGGAACAAGGACAAGTGAAGGAAGCGCAGCAACGATGACTTATTTTCTGAGACTTTCGCGCAAAAACAGAGATCGAAAACCCAGGACCAAAGTGTTATTAGCGTCTAGGCTCGTGGATAAGGTCCATGCACACTAGTGAAACGCGCTCACGTAAAACACACGAACTTAACTAGCAAGATTAGGGTTTGGTTTTGAAGACGGAGGAAGAAGTGCTAGAAAGGCTTCATAAGCGCATCTCCAGTACACTGAGCTTACATTACACCTTTTTTCTTCATTTTAAGCAAACTTGATTCTTTATTCTTAGTAAAGATTTACAAATAGGGGGTTAGAGCAGCTTTTTTCTCTTCTAAATTCTTCAAAACGATCAGGAACATGCGGCGCCAAACAAGAAATATGACCCAGGTTTGGGTATGTATTTCCATTGAGAAGGGCTCTCGTGTTCATACCTTGGGTCTCGGCTTAGAAGAGTCTGTGGCTCGTTTGATTGATTCGACCCGGCTGTTTCAGCCGTGGCTTAGTGGCTAGTCTCTCTTAACAAGCAGTCGCCGTACCATAGCCCAACCAAGCTAGGTAGTCTCCTAACTATGAGACCGTGCCCAACAGAAAGACTTGTGGTCAACTATCGTATTATCCCTAAAAGGGGGACTCTAACTAATAAAGTGGAATACTCATCAGTGGATTCAACTATTCACCCAATGTTGTATGGGAAACTGTCCTTTCCAGTAGACGGGTACCTGTCCCATTAGTAATAAGTATGATATGCACTAGCCTTTCAGTTTACCTTTCCTTTATTTAGGTAATGGATTTCTCGGTATGCCAAAGCTTATTTCCTTCCTTCCCTCCGGTACGACTTCTTTGAATGCCTTTCGTGGACCCTCGCCTTAGGCTCCATACTGGTGCGGACCCTCCTTTCCTTTATCCGGAGATAACCCAATTTGGTGGACTCAGAACCTAACCAATCATTGAATAGATCGGGTGCTCCTTCATCTACTTTGCTGTAATACAACTTGTGACCGAAGACTGCTTCCTGGTCACAAATTGAAGCAGGCACTTAGGTAATCTTCTATTACCTATAGGACTTGATTGAGTAAAGCCCTTAGTCAATATTCATCTCCTCAAACATTGGATCGATGCAATTGAGACTATTGGGATATAAATAATATTCAGATTTGGCGTATGACTATTACTCTGACAGTATTGCTAAGAGTTGCCGGCGAAGGGGAGAGATATTTTACTTTGAAAGAAGCAACTTTCACGCTCTCCTTTCCCAAGACAAAAAAATAAGATTCAAATGGATTCATGCAATAAGAAGGAAGAGTCAGCCGCTGACGAGTCTGCTAGAAAGAGTGTTTTTCACTTCATTCCCGTTGTCGAAAGAAAGCAAGAAGTCTTTGAGCGACCTTGGATAAGTGCGAGAAGAGACCTTTCCCTCAGGTCGGTACTTCCATGGCCATGGTAGCCACCACCAGTGTCATTACCCCAGCTAGACGATCTTCACTCTCTCGATCCCTTTGAAAACCATTTGCCTATCTATTTGATCTTACCAGGAAATCTTTTTCCTCACTGCTTCAGATAGCACCTCAGCAAGAAATAAATCCTTCACCATCTCCCTCCATTCGCTCCTTCACGAGTGAGGATTGGGGCGATTTACGTCAAATCCTCGAAGAGGATAAGCAGGCGCCTGAACCGGCGGCCGCCGAAGCGGGACCGTCTCAAGCAACTCCACGAATAGGGTTCAGAGCTCGCATGAATTGCTCCTAACATAGGGGATTGCCTCATCCGCACCGCCAGCAAGCCTTTCTACAGAGGAGAACGTTGATTTCAAAGGGTCCAGCTTGAGCTGCGAAACCTGAGTATGATATAGAAACATACTTCTTTTTTCTTATCACTTAGCGAAAGAAGAATAAGAGTGAATAGGCAGGGGAGGGGTAGTTGAGTGAAGTTTAGCCTATAGGGGGATTTTACACAAAAGCTAAACAAAACAAGGCTAACTCAGTTAGAGCAACTTGAATTGGATCGACCTTACTTCTTAGAGAGGAAAGTTTTGAATACGGCACGCTGTTTAGATCTATTTCGGTTCAAAGAAGTGAGGCACAGCCTTTTCCACTGTTACAGAAGCCTTTGCCGGCTTTTACATCTTATATTAGATTGCGCTTTCAAATCAATAGTTCATTGACCGCCTCTGATCTGTTCTTTGAACAAGCCTTGTTCCATACTCTAGTTCGGCCAAACAAACCTGCATCTAGATCGATTCGTTTTCCGGTTGTTTTGTTATACCGAAGTAGGATTCAGATTCACTGGGCAAGCTATTCATCATTAACAGGAAAGATCCCAAAGCGGTTATTGCAAACATGGGATAGCCTGACTCTACGCTACCATCTGTATTATCTTATGAAATTGAATCTTGAATATCAGAAATGCTTAGTCGCAAAAGTCCATACCGAATCTATCTTTCATGATATGAAGGATTACTCGCGAAATAAGCAGTGTGATATCCCCATTCGGGTAGTCGGCAGTATGATTTCCTCATTCCCATCTGGCATATCTGTTACAAGCATAATGCGAGAGTGTTCGACCACTCGTCTTCTTCTCCCTCGGGTTCCCTCACCGGGTAACTTCACTTCCTTTCGCCCTTTTCCCAATGTTCCAACGGAAATAAAGTCTAATGCTGGTTAGGGGAATTTTTCTCTTACAACTGCTTTCCTCCTTTCCCTTATCTATGATAGCAGCAAACTCAACAGATTCCCTCTTTTTTTTCTCTTATAATGCTTTTCTTTCGCTTCTCTAAAACAAACAAGTAAAGGAGCTGAAAGCCACTGAACCCTGCTTCAAACGCTTTTCATCGACCATCGAGCTAGTTTTTGAGTTCAACCTTATGGGTCTTCTTTGACTTTTACGAAATTTTATCGTCTCCCGTCCATCGATGACAGTTCTCTTCCTATGTGAAGAAAGTCCCGCTTCTCGTCTTTGATTGACTGAATGGATCCCGATTGATTCTATCTCCTACCTCCAACGGGAAAGCGCAGTGACTCTCCGGTGATAGGCGCCCCAAGCGTCTAAAAGTTCCGTGCTTTATAGGTTTGACAAATAGATCCTGCTTTCACCAGTCTGTTTACGCCTTCATTCTCTCACTCCCCATCATCAGATGCCGAAGCCCTTGACGGACAAATCCGCTTGAGAAGAATCTATGGTATGGGTTCAGCGAGTACCTTCATTCCATTCACACTGTATTCAGTTCCATCCTTACTCTCCCAAAGGTCTCGGTTCCTCTAATCCATCCTTGTTTAGCATTGCATTGGACTCTTTGTATGGGATTCGAGGATTCCGGAATATCTTGAGGATTTCAGTTTCACAGCTTGACATTCCACATTCCTTTGTCATTCACTGCTGAGAGTCAGACCCTTATAGTACTACCCATTAGTTGTGATCAGATCTAGTCGGCATCAAACTAATCTATGAGAAAGATTCTCAATGACCAGACATTCGGAACATAGCTAAGATGCTGGATGCGAAAAGGTGCTGTTGAAGAGTTCAAACCGAGCCTCGCTCGATGATTTGGGAAGATTTTGTTTGCTCCGCAAGGTAGCCAGAGCCAGCCAGTTTTTCATGAAAAAGGCATTAGAGTCTGAAACTGCAGAAAAGTAGTGCGGAGAACTAGTCAGAATCCATCTAATTCGTGACGCATGGCGAGATTCCTCTACCACTCTATAAATGGAGGCTCGATAAGCTTTTGTGCTCTACAAAAACAGAAAATAGTTTTTGGTGAATATCGAGAACCCTGCTCATCCAATTCTCGACATTCCTCAGCGACTTGCTGAAATGAACCTTGAAATTCCAAATATGGAAGATGATATTCGAAATACTCAAAGAAGGTGAATGGCTATCAGGAGGCGTCGTCGCGACGAACGTGTTAGTGCAGCCCGACGTCAAGCAAACCATCAAACAATTCGGGAACTAGAAGAAAGACTCCAGGGACTACGCCAGGAGCAGCAGGAACTGATCGTGAAGGAACTCGGACCTGATGCAGGATAAAACTCAAAAAGTCCGTCGACTCTTTTTAGTTTCAATTCAATTCAATAAGTGTCCGTAGACGTTTGTTTTCATGTATGGAGTTGAAAATGTTTACTACTTATGAAAAAGTATTTATTATTCTATTTTCAAAAGCTACTCTTCTAAGACTTCTTACAACATGCTTTTGGGAAGACCTTGGCTTCATGAAAATGGAGTAGTTCCTTAAACTCTACATCAATGTTTCAAGTATTGTCGCAATGGAAAAGGTGATCGCTGATGACAAACCCTTCACTGAGGATTTCGCCGATGCCAAGTTTGACTTGAAACCAAGCTCTTTGCAAAAGGCTGACACTTCCGCACCAGGAGGAAGCAGAGATCAAGGTGCCGACACTTCAAGTAAAGAATCTTCAAAGGATGGTGTGACAAAAGCAAGTCAGCATGAGGAAAAGGAGATACCAATTCTTCGATACACCTCAACACAAAAGGAATTCTTATCGCTTAGCGCTTGTGCTAAGGAATGGTCCATAACCTGTGAATAGTAGGCTATTGGGGACAAGCAATCCGCTCGGACCGGTCTGAGGCTCTGTTCTCAGAAGCAATGGGAAAATGTAAATGTGATTCGTATCGTATGGGCGGACTCAATATGGCCACCAGATGTTGGTTAAGTTACACTATATGGTCCAGTGAGGAGAGTAAGAAAGACGGACGTGGAAGCAGATTGAATATCGGCGACGAGGCCTTAATTAATGGGCAGCGAGTATCCGCGCTTCCGTATCAGCGCCTGTGTCGGTTTATTTGGAGGTTGATGATGCTGCTTCTTATTATTTTCCAGTGGATGGTGGTGTGAAAGCATATTGTAATTCCTGACGACTTATCCCTCATAAGCTGCTGCTAAGCCGGGTCGCCTACTTGCGCCCTCGGCACGTACGTTTGGGAGTTCCTACGTTCCTCACTACTCTCTCCTTACCCCCATAGAGATCAAAACAATAAGAAGACGCTACGCTATCGGGCAAAGAATATATCTCCAACTATTACAAATACCGGATTTGAGGTGACCACAGGTTGCTTAGGAGGGTCTATTTCAATGACACCATCATTTAAGAACTTTTGGATCTTATTTTGAAGAACCCAACAATCTTCTATCGGATGACTAAGAACCCGATGGAATTTGCAGTATTTGGGATCTCCTACTCGTCCCACCTCATCTGGTCTCTTAGGTTCGGGAAGCTCGATCAACCCTTGCTCTAATAAAGATGTGAAGAAATATTCAACATCCTCATTTCGAAAGGATCGAAGAGCTTAGTGTGAAACGCTAAGGAAGAAAGAAATATTGTATCACTTATTTTCTATACTGATTGAAATTTCGTTGCTGTGTCAGAAGAGAAGAAGGATAGCTATACTGATTCGGTATACTCTAAAGACACCCTCGGTACCACTATTGAAGATCTCACTTAAATTGAATCTCAGTGAATTTCCATTTACTGATCCTATCTTTCACAGAATCGACCCCCCGCTTTTTCTGTACATGAATATGTGGAGCTCAGCATGTCTGGAAGCACGGGAGAACGTTATTTTGCTTATATTATTACCTGTATTCGATACTGGGTCATTCATAGCAAACCTATACCTTCCCTATTTACTTTACTCGACGAATTAAGGGGTTTGGTTATTCGTCAGCACGGGTTTAGCTTCCTCTTCCTCTTGGATTGCGTCAACCGCTCAAGTGAAGCGGGAGGATTTCCGAAAGGCTCCGAAAGATATATCTAAGAAAGAATCCCAGCGGACTTCACTTAATTGACTTAATCTAAGCCACTAGTGGCTTAAACCTCACTCTCTGGATTCCTTGACTAACTGATCTTTCTTATCTTATTGGATTAGGGAGTTTCCCCTTTTTATCAATCTAAGCAAGCAGGAAGCCCGAGCAACCTTAAGCACAGAATCGGACGTTGGTGCTCTCGTATATAATAGAAGGGCTGCATTGGATGAACTCCAGCTCTCGGCGACCGACAAAAAGCCTTTTGCACCTAGCAAGGAAAGAAAGTCAAGAAGGGGCGTAGCGGGCAATTCAATTGAAGAAGAAAGATCAGATGGCAGAGAATCCGATGTGAACAAAGGTAATGAGCCAATGCGCATTGCCAGTTGATGGGAATAGTGTCTCACGTCGACTTTGAGATCTGATCTTGGGGCATTAGGATATAGTTGAAAAGGATTGATTGGCTAAGGGACCTTTCAAGAAGGAAGCATCACATTGTTCCGAATTGGGGCCTAGTGTGCACTCATAGGCTGTTGGAAGCTCTCTCCGTCGGCTCTTAGCCTTTCTTTCTAAAATAAGGCGGCATATCGCTACTTCTTCCTTTCTTATTGTCTTAAGCATTTGTCCGGAAGTTCCTGCCTTCCCCAGAGTTATTCCTTAGAGGGTTGGCACAAAAGCAGCAGATATTTAAACTAATAGCAAAGAAGGCTAGGCTCCGTGATTCACTGTGCATCTGAGATGAAGGAAGGATCCCTATAGTCATATGACTTTTTAGAAAACCGGAAGGAAATTTGTAGACAACAAATTGAGACTTTGCCGAAAAAGTACCTCAATAGATCAAAGGAAGCCTCTGTTTGGATCTCTTTTCCCCGTTCATGATTTTTCTGGGAATTGGACCAGACAGGCGCAGGTAGCTTGACCGGTTTTTCAGGGTGATTCTCGTTCTGGTTCTGGGTGACTGTTTCTTTAGCAGACCACGAGGAGTTGATTAGTGCCCCGCCCGCTCAGGGCGTCGATCGGCTACTCTCCTCCTCCCTCTATCTCCACGCAAGGAAATTCGTGGATAGAGCGGGTTTTTGGTGGAACGCCAGGTGACGAGGCCACCTCTAACCCCCCTGAACCGTGGATCAAGTTGGACCATCTTCTCCACCTACACCAGCACCCGATGCGGCAGCTTTCACTCCGACCGAAATCAAAAATATGGAAATCTATCTTCCATAAAAGGAGACTCCTTCGAGCCTACATATAAAACTGCTCTGATAAAAAAAGAAAAAAGATCCTTTTTGATGAGCGCGAACAACAAATACTGGTAGCCGATCAAAACGATATACGAACGGGAGTAAGCATTTATTTTACTGATCTCATGGATAAAACCATTCCGTATCGGAACAATCGGCTACATCAGATTATGAAGGATGAATCTATTTTCATAACCTCTGGCTATCCACACATTTGATCGGAGATACCCGTTCTTTATATTATAAGTTTTCACTGTTTCCCGACAGTGCGAACTGGTTGTATAAAGAGTGGTTATTTCCATCCTATTCAAATAGTTGGAGTGCTTTTCGCAATTCGGGAAGGATGATTCAATTGGGGATCTTAATGGTTTCAGTATGCATTTTGCATCTTGGATTACAACCCTCAATGATAGAAGGTGTAATGAGTGTGTATGTGTATTTAGACTATTTTGATCCGGGTTCCTAGACTTCGCATAAGGTGTGCGGAGTCTGGATTCGAAGGATCTTTGCTGTGTCTTGCTCCTAGTGAGTTAGAGCGACCCGGGTCTCTCTTCCCTCTTACGTAAAACGTAACCTTGCTCCTAAGTTATTAGGGTGCATTGGGCCTTGGTCTGAGACGTTCAGCTCGGCTGCGGATAACGCAGGGCTCAGTGTGTCTTGGTCGCTTTTGAGTGATGTTGCGTTGGAGTAAGCTATTTGAATTTGATGAGGTTGTTACATAGTCTTTTGTGTAATGCAATAGTGTCGGTCAAAGGTAAGTGTACTTAGAGTTTAGACTTGATAGGTACGTTGTCTCGACATCTTGTCGACGATAACGTGAGTGTTGCATATCTGCTTAGATGTACGGTGGATGTGCGATATTTAGCACATCATATTATAGTAATATCACCTAAAATGGTGAGTGATGCTGTGTATATGAGTAGCCCTTGTGCTCATGTGCATAGTAGTGCTTTCTGTTTTAGAGCAGTTTGGTGAGATCATTCGAAATCTCATCATGTTATTGTTGGGCTGAGCTGGTATGTTTTAGTGTTGCTTATAAAGCTAAAGCTTTGATGTACACACGAACGCACTTGCGTACACATCGCTGTAGTACGCTGTATCTATAGTCGTATTTGTCTATAGATAGAGTGTGCTATTCGGTTTGTATGATTAGGTGCGTGAGAGGTAAGCAAATGCTTCTCCCAGCGTGTCGTTATGTCCATTCTTATATGTATGCTATTTTTGTAATATGCTCAATAGTATATGTGTAAGATGGTCTTAGCAAAGGTTGATTTCCTTTAAGAACACCACCTTATCTTCACTTTCTTCTACTGTCAGTCCCATAAAGGTATAGGAAATATAATATATACAAAATGAAACTGGTCTGCTGAAAAGGGCACAGCAAGATCATTGGACATGCCTAAGGAGTGAACTCTTTCAGCCTATGGATAAGCCTTTCCCGACCAAAATAAGAAGCTTTTTTCTGGCCGCCCGATGAGCTATTTGAGCTCTGCTGCCAAGTTCCTGAGCTCGGTCTTCCTTTTCTTTGGTTCCCGAAGCTGCTTCTTGCTTTGCAAATGAAAGCACTTCCTCTTGACCTATATCCGGATCCGGTATTTGAAGCTTCCCGAGGAAGCAAGACCTTCCACGAGACGGAAATGCTGATTGGATTCCATTAGTACGGTGACTTGCACCAGCGCCCCTATCTACTAAATAAACGGGCAAGACTTATGAATTGTCGAAGCCGTTGAATAAAGGATCTCCAAGCTTCCGTAATCTGCCTCGAGCCTTCCACCAACATGATGGGTGGATCAAGTCAATGGAGCTTCCCAAAACTTCATTCTACTTCTTTGGGAAAGGGGCGCCAGAGAGCTTTCCCATTACGGTTGACAGAGATTTCGCCTTTCCCTTTCGACTGGCATTCCATCAACAAATTCAATAGCTGCTCCTAGCCAGACCTGGACCTCTTTCAGGTTTGAAAGCAGCCCTTATTCCATTCATTCCATCAACAGCTCAATCGATGGGACTTGCTTTCCTTCCTCCGTTACGGTATAAATTACTTACTTAAGATAGAGCCCCTAACAGAGTCCATTCTCCGAATAGTAACACGGTAAAGCCAAAGATCTGATGAACTAGCATAGGAAACCAACTGCTAGGCAAGGTAAGGGAGGAGCGTCATGGCTAGAGGTCGAAGAAGCTCCAACCCAAGTGAGGCGATGCCTTTGAAGTAGCGGACCTGGGCCCATCCATAGGTGTGACTGAACTCGCCGATCAGGCGTATACTGATGAAAATAAGATTCTTATGAGAGAAAGCCTCAATCTACTCTAATATGTTAATAACTGATCGAGTCCGTTAGGACGGAGCAGCCAATGAGTGGGAAAATAGACTCCCTTTCTTCTAGACACATACCCGATGATAAGCAATGAATTGAGGATCCACAATGCCATGATAGAGTTTTCGCGTTCATACAAGAGAGACTCAGTAGGCGGATGAAGAGCCAGGAGCGGGAGCCCCAACTAGAATAGGTGAATTTCCACCGGAAAGGATGGAAAGAGCCGATTCGTCTTCGAGCATCGCTGGCAATAAACCTCGTTGAGAGAGCAGCACGTGATTCTACAGGAATGGAATCATAGATTGAAGCTTAGGCAAGCCCCTTGAGACTGACTAAGTAAGGAGCAGCGGCTGCCCACTCTGCCTTTCCTTCTGATGAGGATTCGAGTGTACTAACTAAGGTGATCTCTTTCACTCTCTTTGAAGTTTATCCATCCCACAGTGAGCAATTCCCGATCACTCGAAAATTTTCTCTATCCAAAGGGGTTGGAGTCGTTCTAGAGTGAGAAGCAGAATTACTCAAATAAATAGATACTTTATGATAAGCCCACCCAGCGAAAAGAGTGGTTCTCCGGCAAAAGTACAACTACTATAAGCTCCTTTCCTCGCTAATCTGGCTCTTATCCTTACATAGAACTAAGTCGGTAAAAGTCCCTTTCTTCCACTCCTGCGGCATGAACACGCTCCAACTTTCATTTCAAGTAGACAAGGGCAATGGAATGGTATCACTAAAAAGTAGGGTAGACAAAGTCTCCGGTTTAGGCTTATTTCTATCAAGGATATCCGTCTTTTAGAAAGATTCCTAATCGAATTTCGTTTGAGAGGAATTCATTCATTAGCAAAAAGCTAAGCCCCTGCGAGACCCGAGGTTCCTTACAAACTACTGCAAAGGGCGGGCATCTCGTGCAGGTGTACGCTACCGATCTCCTGAAGTAAGGACTAGACTCTGTCCGAGTGTTCGAGATCCCATAGATAGGGGAAGGCGGAATGTTAGCACGCTGCACCTAAAGATCTCACTATCTCCATCGCTATATCCGAACGAATCCCAGGGAATGTAAGCTAAAATCTTAGTGGTCGAAGGACCTAGAAAGCACAGGTCCGAGATCAAGAGTTAGGGGGTTCCCGAGCTTGCTGCGCTAGGAGAAGAGAACCGTAGGACTTATTCTCATGGTAGCATCTCTTTTCACATACCTATGCAATATGCCAACTACACCTCTCTTTCCTCTGAACTTCACTAGCTGCCCTATTCGCTTAGCTACTTGCCTAAGGTATTCCCACAACAGCGGATGGTAGCATCGGGAAGAGCTCCTATCTATCGGTTGCATCCTTAGGAACTACCAACTAGCTAATAGGAAAGAAGAGCTACCAGCTAGCAGCTAGGATAGGAACGGAGTAGCTCGACTGATAAGGAGAGGAACGAAGGAACTAGCATTTCAAAAAGCTATAAAGTGGGCTCGGTCACCCGCCTCTGTCTGTGTTGCTGGTCCTAGCAAGCACTCCACTTACATGCCTCGATTCCGAGATGATCCTCTTTCAAACAAAGTCCCCGCGCATTCCGTATCCCATGCCATTTTGTTCTCTACTAGACTTGTTGATTGACTGGTTGAGGGGCAAAAGAGCTCTTTGCGGAAAACCAGGTGAGTTGTTTTAGTCGCTACATCGGTTGCTACTCGAGCTAACCGGGGTATAGGTAGTTCTCGGAGGATCTTCTCTGCGCTTGATTTGATAACAGGGCCGATTACCAGCCATATTCCCTTATTCCTTATTAATACGATGACTCGAGGAGATAAGTTCCTTATCAAATGGATGGTGCGGAATGAGCACACAAGGCCGACTGCAGGTCATCACACCTTAAAGCAATCCTTGGTTGGAGACGTAGGCCCTAGTATCATTTAGCAGAATCTCCTCCTTCGTCAAGCAATCAAACGTAAGTAGGGTTATGAGCATATAATATCTAAATCCCGGAATCCCAAAGTCGACTCTCCTCTCCTAAGATCTATTCTTTTAGTTAATCAAAGTAGCAACTAAATAGTTCCTTTCGGGGGTAGAGCAATACGGTACTCGAACCTATAGAAAAAGAGAGTGACGAATGGCGTACCGAATCATAAAGCTGCTGGAATAAGTGACTAGCCCTGAGGGAAGGAAAGAGATTGAATTGGCCGGGTTCTTCGATCGATCTAAGCAGCATCTCAGGCAGCGAATCCCTTTCTCCGATGTGAAAGGGAGTGATAGGTCCATTACCGCGCCTTTGCGCCGAAAACGAATTCCACTTCTTAGGAATGGAAGGAGCTGACACTTCATGAAAGAGAGACTGCTATAACTTACTCAGTCTCTGATACAGCTCCTGTTGTGGAAAAAGAGGTCCCTGTAGGTTTACTATTTAGCTTAGCTAAAGCTTTCAACCAGCCCACTTTCTAACTAATTGACTCAGGAATATCCTTTGAATGAACGGATTCTATCCCCCGCCTTCCTTCTTTCGATTTGAAATAGCTTTCTGGAGCATAGTAGATAATTTAAAAGAGCAATCAGCTCTCTTCAGAATAGGATCCCATCCATCCCGAGCTCTGTAGTGATGACCCTATTCTACCTTTTTCTTCCTTTTTACCACTGGCCTAAGACTGAGCAGACAGGACTGAGGGTCTTTCCTATTCTACTGGTATCGTTAGTCAACTTCCTCTGGCTTGGCAGACATAGAGAAGGCAATGAATTAGCACTGGCTGTTAGGTTTTCTTCACCTACTTAAGTTTTTTTTTTCAATTTCTTCTATAGGCGTGAAATAAAGTATATTCTCGGGGGTCTATATGAAAGCGCGAAAACATGCCTTCTTGGCTCAGAAAGAGGGCATATCATATAATCAAAGTTATCCCAGCTCGACTCGGATATCGAATAAAAGTGGATTTTTGTGTAACCAGCTCCGGGAATCCATAGATGGATTTTGAAGAGTAAAATGTAATCGAATGAATCGATGCCGCCCATGCCAATGATAGAGTACGACATATGAGCTCAGACCCTTATGTGAACTTACCTGCCCTAGCCTCCACGCACGTGCCGATGTCCGCCCCGCTCCTCTATTTTCTTTCTGGCATATTCCACTAATTCCTTATTTTAAGTAAGGTATCATTCCCCTATGAAATAACACATTTTTTCGCACGTGGATCTACCTCTCGCCTGAGATCTATGATATTTATTGCTTTAACACGTCCTCTTACTAAAGAAATACGACCGACGATACAGACAGATGTGAGATGCTCGATAGAGGTCCCCTATATTGGAGAGTGGGAGGGGAAGTCTCTTTTTACATAACATAAAGGATGGGAATGAAGGACGGACGCCCATGCATCCCGAGCAGAGAGCTAACCTGAAATGGGATGTATTTGAATAAAAGAACGAACTCAACCGAAGAACTACAATTGAAACAAGACCAGGATTTAAAATAAGAGCAAGAAAAAACAAGATTTATCTCAAAAAATGAAATGGGAACCAACAACAACAAAAAGCGAAACGAAACAAAGATAGAAATCTTGAAAGCGAAAAAGGGTAACGTAGCTGATTTGCTGATATGCTTGTTCTAAGAATGCATTACTATCTTTGATTTTTTCGATGGATTCTGGATTCTGGGCTAGGTACCTAAGTTAGTAACTAGCATAGGGGGGGGCCTAACACAAAGAGTATTAAACCTTAATAAAAGCATAAGTCCCCCCCGAAACCCCATGCTCCTTCGGTACGTTCTTTATTTCGTTCTTTCATGTGCTTTCTGGAATAAACATTTTCCTTATACCATCGCTCGAAGGGCGGATCCGCGGAGCTACTATAACTATAAGATATAAGAAGTAGAAAAAAAGCCTACTTGGAGCATGTTCATCTTCCTCTCGTACGTTCATGATATTGCTTTCGCATGGCTCTGAAAGGCTCGACTAAATGAACTCTAATGGACTTAGCTTGCTCGTGTAACAATTTCATACCGTCTTGCTACCTTGACTTCAGACTTTTAATATATACCTTTGTCCTATTCTTTTATCGTAAACTTGGCTATTGCCATATACCTCCTCCTTCGGGTAGTAGAATATGAAGTTCTATGAATTCCTCCTTATGGTATCGTATTCCCCCATTCACGCCTCTGTTATATGTTCTAATGGAATTTCCTTTCGTAGGCTCAAAAAGTGGTCATTCTTCAGATCTTTGTTGATTGGCCGGCCGATATGGGATAACCTATTTGAAACAAAGAGATTTGTGTAACGGCTTGGTGTACCGAACTTGGCTTATAAATTTGCGTATTATACTGCATCTGCATCTTCATAAAGAGCAAGAACGGCATCCGCCAGCCGAACAAGTAAGGGATTCCTCGCCCGGTGTGCCGGCTTGGCTCCAGCTTTGGCTTCTTGATTGGCTATTGCCAGAGAAGACATATATGTTATACCAACAGACGGAGCAGACATGGCAAGATACAACATATTAAAGAATGAGCCAAAACCGAACAAGCAAGGCCAAAGCAAAATGCCGACCTAAGAAGGGACGCTTGCGGGAGACTTTCGAGTTTCCCGACAGGTCGATGTACAACCGAAAGGTGAATGCTTTACCAAACTCGTGTACAACTCCTTTCCTGTGTATTGATTTCCGCTTATTACATGCTTGGTTTCCTAAATTCTTTCTCCACAGCACCCCCTGACCAAAGAAACAAAAAACCAGAAAGCCAAGATCTCTATAAAGCGAGGGAAAGAATACAGATGTACAGCAGAGAAGGAAGAAAGACGAATGCTATGAGAGCTTAGACGGAATAAGGTCTAGGGGAGACCGCCCATTTATCACATGGGAGGAGAAGACTAGTCAAACATTCGAGCTGTAAACTCGCAATATAGACTTGAAAAAAAGAAAGATATTGAGACGGAATATGAATGAAGGATTGAAGCATCTGACCGGGCTCCGGAGATGAATACCGAAAGAGCTTACCGGATGCACCATCGACCTCAGACAGCTCGACCGGGCGGGGGAAGAACTAAAAAGAAAAAAACGTAGTCGGTGAGCAAAAAGCAAATACCAATGAAGACCAGACCTGGAATTTCAAACAAGAAAACGGATACGCGTTAGCCGGAGAAAGGTAGCTAGAATATAATATATTCAGAGAAGAAGAGTGAAAGGCAGTTGGAACTATAGGCATTACAGCCTGAGGGAATACAATAGAACAAGAGGGATATCCCGTAATAATAATATTATTTTTATCCTCCAGCTTGAGCTAAAGGTTCGTATTGGAAAGGATGAAGACGGATCTCTTAATAGGAGACTTCGGTCTAGGAACAAGAGAGATGAGACCTCCTGCCAATTACATTTTCTTAAATACTGGCCTTCGTACAACTACTAAGACTTTGGGAAAGGAGACACCTACTACTACTTTCGTCACTACTACCACTTACCTCTACTACTACTCGCACGCGTACAGCTTCCTATTCCTCTTTGTTACTGGAGATAGAAAGTACAATAGCTAGATTCTTATTAGACTACAGCTTAAGGGGCTAACGCACTTAACTCAAGAACTCCGGTTTATGTCGCTAAAGCATATTTTTTTATTGAGCCTCCATCTTCTGATTCAGTTGAAGTGGAATCTCTTGCAGTTGCTCTTCCGCTACAAAGAGCTGATTCTCGAAGTCGATCTATCTGGTCTGGTTCTATCCTTTCCACTATTGGAGTGGAATCCCTTTTTCTAGTAATCCCCCTTTTTTTTTGGCTTATTCCATTCGATCTTCTACTTGGTTAACCCATACCCCTTTTAGTAATATCCTTCGTTATTTATCCGGCTTCGGTTGAACTGGCAACCTACTTTCCACTTTCCAACGGTTGAGTACCCGAGTTCGTAGCCCGATCGTCTTCCCTGACTTTGCTTTGAAAGTAAGCCACTTCCTTTCCCTTATGGTCAAGCTGTTTCACTCCTTTCCTGATTCAGTTTCTCTTTCGGGGTAATCCTCCTGCAGCTTATTTTGAAGCCTATGTTCCGGTTTCGGGGGATGAGTTTCCTGCCGCTATTTCATCTTTTTGTCTACTTTACTATTTCGAAGTCAAGCCTACATACACCTCCTGTCCTTCTACCTCCTCCCTGGGTAGTCGAGTAAGTACCACACACAAGGCAAAAGCTCTTGCTTGATCCGCCCTCCAAGGCCAAGGGCTACTGATTGTGCTTGTGCCAGCTACGTCTTTCCTCTACCTAAAGGTAAGGTATTGTGCCACCTCAAACTCAAAACTAGATTGATTACCCCTCCCCTCTTTCTACGGTACCGGAGGATCAGTTGCTGGAGAAGAGGAATCCTGTAGATCGGCGGAATCTCTGTTCTCACCCCCTCTCGCGAAAGAAATGAAACTTAGAAGAGTCCCGATATCCGCTATCAATAGCTTTAGGCACTCTAGATCCGATCCTCGTAATCTATTTTATAGCTATCGGTAAGGGACACAAAAAAGGGATTTTCTCGACCAATAAAGAGAGGGATTTGAAGCGCGAGCCCTATCAACTCCTTTAGAAAAGAGGAATAGTTCCAGTGATCAGGAATTTGCCCTATCACCTTCGGTGCCTCCTTCTTTCAAACTCACTTTATCCAAAATCGGCTTTCTCATAGGCTTGCTCACTTAAGACATAGTACAGAATAGGGCTTCCTCTTTATCCTGCCTTACAAGGTTAGACCCTTACTACCCTCTAACCCTTAGACAATGGATCGACATGAGAGGGATTAGGAATAGAAGGACCTAGCACTATCATAGGAGTCAGTTTTCTCTCAATGTAAGAACTCTCCCAAGAGTGGCATTCCCTTACCAGAAGTCCCTTTCCATTTATGTCCCTGCGTTTGAGATCCCTCTTCCTTTACGGTCGAGTTATTTCAGACCTCTTCAGAAGGAAGTTTTTTTTTTCAATTTCAATAAAGTATATAATTTTATAAATATCGTATATAAGGATAAGACTACATCCATATCAGAAATTAAATTCAAGAATCCGTTTCTAATTTCGAATCTTGTTTTGGAAATCGACTTCGCCGAACCAGCAACATCTAATATCGTATATAACACAAACAGAATGAAAGCTCTTATAGTTGAGACATAAATCTAGGGCCAATGAGTGCTACAGTAGTGCCTTGCGGGGTCGTAGCGCCGGTTACCGAGGGTTTTGATCCTTGAGGAGCTTGATTTCAATTTGATTTAGGTTTTTCCTCATTTTATTGTTGCTTAACACGATAAGGCACTTAACAATATATATTTGATAGAAGTCCGAAGAAAACCAATCAGAAGTTCAGACTCTTTGAATAACATAAAAAAAGCATTCGTTCATAGTCGCTAAGAGGAATTCCGAATTCTTACACGGATGAGACTGATTAGTTCAAAATTATGACACCAATCATTTACGAGTGAGTATTACACCAAGAATTGACAAGCGGCATTAGTTGTCTCTTCCGCAGGCATCAAAAACCGGGTGAACAACGGAAACCAGTTCCACGGGTATCTAAGACGATGAAGATCTTTATTCTTCAAAGAAAGGGATACTTTTATTACGTATTTCGTTGAAGTAGGATCGCTAGTGGGTTGGTACTCCTTGCCTCTGTTGAAACAATTACCCAACGGCTTAGTCAAGTATTTTATCTGGGTCATGAATGATTAACAGAAACGAAGGGAACTAGACATTTTTGATTAGTCTTGTAGCGAATAAAGGTCAAAGGTCCCGGTAGGGGTCAGCAGCGTCGGGAGGACAAGAAGGACTCTCTCTCGCAGCCGATATCCCACCCTTCTTCCGTAAGGATGGATTCGGGCTTAAGCAAACTCTTCCGCGCCTGAAAGCGATTCTAATTTTGATGAAATCGCTTACCTCTTTCTAGATATTATAGTTTCCCCCAAGGGATAAAGTACTAAAAGTCAGTCTGGAGGTAAGTCAATTATCCTGGCAGTGAGGAGGGACTTTCATAAGGCAGTGTATAAGGATATATACAATTTGAGAGCTTTCAGTTTGAAGATGACTATTCCTACCCTGTCTAAGGTGTGTAGGATTTATCCCAATAGTAGGAGAAAGCCGTTATTGTTCACCTGATAGTAGATTCGTCTCAGTTCCATATTAGTAGTGAATAGTTTCCTTCTTGGTAGAAGGCGAGAGAGGCGAGAAGGGTAGGTAAAGTGATATTGAAAGCACAAGGGAATTGCTAGATTTCTTTCCATGTCTTTGTCATCTTTATCGGGAAGGTCTAACTAGATAACTTTTCCCGAGGTTTTAGTTGCAGTGAATGAAGATTTCTTCTTGAAGCCTATTTCGAGACCATTTGACTCTAAGGAGTTCTATTCAGGAAGACAATCACAATCTCGCTCAACAGAATGCGAGTATCCAACCTGAAAAGGCCACACTGGTAGTTGTAGAGCTCAGGGTGTCAGCTGGGACTTTTCCTTCCTGTCCAAAAACAGCGAGAATAAAGCCACGAATGAGGTCAAAGCTGCTGAATGAATGAATGAGACAGCTTGACCAATGCATCAGGGCTAGGCTGACGATGTCTGTCTGGCGTACCTAATCTTTGTATAGGGCGCGTGCTACTCATGACAAATGCATTAAGTTATCCTCTCATAATAAGCCATACCTATCCAACAAATAACAAGAACCTTAACATAAGTAAGTACGCTTTTATGATCATGAATTAAGCGAGGCCTTTCGAAGTGCTGTCAGCCCAGTCTTCCTCAAGCGTGCACTTAGTATCAAGGAACCTGCTAGCAGAGCTTTCAAGCAGGACTAGAACTCAACAGCAGGCTGCCTCGAGTAGTCAAATCTCTGGTTCCGCAAAGACAAGAATTAGCTCTGCTAAGGAATCGAAAGCATCCAATCCGCTAAGAGCAGAAAATCACATAAATAAGGTATAGAGCACCCTACCTTGCTCAGAGAGAGGCAAAGAGAAAGCAAGATAGCTGGCATTTTCACTCAAGAGTGAAAGTTAGATCCATTCGCGCCCAGAGGCAGAGCAAAGAAAGCCTTAGATCTTTGCTTGACAGTCGAGTCGGAGTAGCTCTTTTCGAACAAAGAAGAAACTGGCTAAGATTCAATTGACCTATATAGCCACCAGTTCAACTAAAGGAAGTCGCTTACGGGCTTAAGGCAGCTCGGGCGAGAAGAAGCTTTCCCCGCTTTCCGGTGATCCTGTCCCGCTCAACACAAATATCTCTCCTGGGTAAAATCCTGCGTAAGCCTGAATAGCTCTCCTATGTACACATCCCCAGTGACATCCTCAAGTAAACGAGTTAGGAGCTCGGGTAGGAAGGGAATAGAAGAAGCTGCAATTGCTCCTGTTGAATGAGTTTCAGTTGGAAGAGGGGGCATTAGCAGTTTAGGAATCGATCTAGCTGCTTCTCCTAGAGATGGAGATGCGGCATAACCGTATGAACCGTACTCGTCTGCTTCTTCTTCCTCGAGTGCTTGAGTAGGGAAGGGCCTAACTGCTGTTTTAGTGAACTTGTGTCCATCTGCTTTCTGCTGAACTTCAAAAGAATGACGTAGGTAGACTAACTATAAGTAGTAGGAGTTCCCGTCGAGAGGATTTAGGAAAGATCCGATACCAAGTGAAAGCAAGCGGTGCTATAGTTGGTCAGCATACTGAGAGTCGTCTTCTTGCTTTTGACCTTTCGTATTCGGAACCGGCAATCGGAATAAGAATAACAACAGGAAGAGGTCTCTTGTAACTCTCCCCTCGCGCCACTAGTATGGAATGGTCCACATAAGGTAGTGTTAACTAAAGGCATAAGCAACTGGATCCCTTCGCTCAACTAGATGAGATGATGTTCAGCAAAAGGATCCCTCTTAGGAAAGGGAGTCGGTTGGCAAGTAAGCTTTGTTGTCTGCCTCTAAGTCCGCTTCAAAGTAAGCTTCCGAGTCAACGATAATTTGAAAGGGTAGTATGGTATTCATCTCAGGCATACGCAATGGTAACTGGCAGAAGCAGTTCTATTCCTCCAAGTGAGACGATCTAAAGCCTGCTCCAGATGCCTATTCATTGAGATTTTATTCTAATTTCTTTTCGTGCCTTCTCACTCAAGCCAAACCTCTACCTCAAACCCGAACTCGGACGGAACCGGCATCTCCTATAAGGTCATATGTATTTGTCTTCTTGACAGAGCCTTGAGTTTCGAAGTGAGAAGGAATAAAAACCTAAGTTAGAGTGGCACGGTCGGTCAACAGAGGTCTAAGTTCATAACCATTAAGCTAAAGACCGAAACACCTAGTAGGCCGGGTGGTAAGAACAAGGCAATGCTCATTGTAGTCTATTCATTCACTCCGAGTCCACGATTTCAAGAGTAGCCTGTGGGAGAAAGAGACGGTTCCAAACCTGCCGTACCCCTGCCTTTTTCAGCTTCGAGGTAAGCCTCTTTTTATTAAATTTATATTTTTTTAAGAGAAGAGTGAAGGGGTGATTGAATATGACTATCAATGACTTTGTTCATAAGCTAATAAGATCTTTTATCGATGAAAATGCGGTGGTATCGTATATAAGATAAGGCTGCTTTGAGGAGTGATCTTTCTCTCTAACTAGAAAGATCATAAGAGACGAAAGATCGTAGCCTAGAGTCTACATAAGGTGCTTAAGAGTTCTAAGAGTTTTCTTCTCCCTTCTCACGTTCACGCTTTATAAACGCTATGGTAAGTAGAAAACCATTCGAATTGGTGTGAAGTGAAAGGAGGTCGTTCGTGGGTCGTGGAAGAATTGTTGGGTTCGATTCCCATAGCCCCGGTGTGGAATCAAGAATGATGAAACGAGATATGAAATGCCTGCATTAAGATTTAAAACTTGTCGTCTACTTTCAGGAAATGTTTGGAAAAGAAAACTGACAATAATACAACGCCGTATTCTCGGAAGATTGAGGAACAAGAATAGATCTATTAAGAGAAAGATTTATTCGAGAAAAAATATTCACAGTTACATCCAATTACAAACTACACGAAAGTTGTCCCTTTTTTATGGAAATTTACCCATCACAGAGATGCACAGAGGAACAAAACGAACTTCATATATCCCTTTTCTCCTAAATCCAGAAACAAGATCGGACGTTATTCCGGTTCGTCTCCATTTTTGTGAAACTATTCCTCAAGCAAGGCAGCCGATAAGTCATCGAAGGATTTGTGTGAATAATGGAATGGTAAACATTACTCATTTGAAACTCTCCCACGGTGATATAATATCTTTTCAAGAAAATGATGCGTTCGGTGAAGAAATAAGGAGCTATATCGGAAAAAGAATAGGCAAATCACCAAATTTCCAGTTGCGTTCTGCTATGAACTTAGAAAGAACAAAGAAGTTTGGATCCGAAAAAGTATGCTTAGGTAGTTCTTTCGCTGAGCACAACAGAATGAAGAGGAATTTGTATCATTTCAAATCCCTATTCTTATCGAATAGAAGGAACGAGAAAAACCGAAATATTCCTACTCGAATAAGAAGTCCTATAGTTGACAACTCTTCTTTATATAGTAATTCGACCTATTGCTCCGCATCCCCCCATAAGTTTACTAGGAAGAGAAGAATCAAAAGGATTGAACTACCTACTCATTATTTGGAGGTGAATCATAGAACACCAAAAGCTGTGGTATCTTATGGACCTAACATAGGTCATATCCCTCACGACATAAGATTGAAAGATCCAAACCTTCTTCTTCGGAGCGGAAACGGACGTGGCCAAAACATATAAAGATCGTAGCCTTAGAGTCTACATAAGGTGCTTTCGAGTTCTTAAGAGTTCTAAGAGTTTTCTTTCACTTATAGATTCCAGCGAGGAGCTATTCAAATTTCCCTCGCGGATGGGGAAGAAATAGAGAGCGTCCCCCTCAATAAAGAGAGAAATCACTTCGCATAATTTGATTCTTTCTTTTATAGAGCATATATATCCTTTTTAGAGATCGAGATGTGTTCCTAAGATTCTAAAAAAACAAAACAAGCAACAGAATCTATTAATAGCATTCAAGGTTAAACATGACTCCTAGAGAGTTACCAAAATACGAAGTTCTCTTCTTTCTTTTTCGCCCCTTATTAGTAAAGCTCAGTCGCATCTAGCTTTCGGTGATATTATTGCGCTTGCCTTTATATATAGGTCTGACCCTCCTTGGTGTCACATCAGCGGAATACTCTTCTAGAGGGAAAGTGCACCTCACGAGCAAGAGGGTGGTAATGATTTCTTTTTTACTCTGTTATATTTTCCCAGCTGAGTCTTCATTCTCATTTGTTGTTTCCTTTCTGTTCGAGATCCAGAACTCGCTCAGACAAGGTGCGGAAATAGGGCTTTGGCTTTTTACAGCTCATCTCTCAACCTTATAAAACTATTTTTCTCAGGAGTAGCTGTGCTAGGTGTTGAAGGCTAGGTCGAAGGATATCATGGCGGGTATTCAAGGTTGGCTGTCCCATTTCATTGGTTTCGTTGGACCCTTTCTTCCTTAGAGCCCGATTCCCTCCTTCATGGAAAAGAGTCATAGGAATTTGAAAGAAACAGTAAAAGCCGCTATCAAGCAAGTTACATAGAATTCCATCTCCGAGCTCTTCCTCTTCGCCTGACCGGCAGATTGATTCTGCTACTTATTTTCCGACCCTTCTTCTTACTATATTATATAGTCAAAGATGGTCGTATGTTTGTGACTGAAGGTAGCTTGCTCCCTGGACCAAGCGAAAGGTCCTATGTATGATCAAACCAAATATGGTCCAACGACCAGTTCAACAGCAAAAGCTCGAGCCAGCCTTGCGACGCCTAACCTATCCAGCTGAAGATGGTTTTGGTCGTGGCCAGAATATAGGTTATTTCTTATTATCCGATTTTAGCTTTCGTACTTGACTTGTGAATCGAGATTTGAAGGAATTGCTTCATTAAGAAATCGGTCTCTACGATTGCTTGACTTAAACAAGTGACCTTTTTTCTTTCATCTGTGAGATAATGTCTCTAATTCACTCTCGGATCTAACTATCTTTCTTTTTCTTTCGGGCTTAGCGGAAGATACTTTAGTCATTGATATCCATATTAAAAGGCGGGTATTCCCACAAAACAAAACAAAAGCGCTAGACCCCTGGTCCTTTACTTTAATCAACAAGGCAGCTTTCCCTGCTAACCCTTCTCGCCAAGAAAAGAAGTCCAATAGCAACTGATCAACGCTTTGAGCTAACTTCATCAGATATGAATTGATCACTGCTAGCAATCCAGGGTAATGGTTTAAGAATAAGGTCTAATAGTATGCACCCATTAATGAAATAGTAAAGTATGCCTTTCTTCTCTAGAAGGCGATTTGGCCCATTTTATCTTTCCTGGTAATAAGGCCCCTATCCTGGATTGGTTTTTTATGAAGGATTGGCGACTCAACCCTGCCTAAAGAGCCGAACTCTTAGGTCCAAATTGGACTTTTCTCTTAAGTCAGGGTCGAGACCAAATCAGGGTTCACAGAAAGGACTGAAAGCGGTATCGCCGCTGCCGTCACTCTCCTATAGACCACAAGACGGCGGCTATCGTTGGTCTATATTCAAGAAGCGGAATGCTGGGATAGGACGACCTATCTGTGTATAGATCCAACGCCGGTAATAGAACGATCAAAGCCGGCTGCTAAACTCCGAAAGTCGCAAACCTGTCTGTCCTGTTGGGAAGGCAGGACGAGAACTCTAGTCTAGGACGGGAACTGCAGTGCTCTAATTGCTCCTTTTCCCTATAGAAAATGCTATCGACGAAACATAACATATATTCTTAACCTTATCTTCACGGCACTTTGACTTTTCTATACCGGCACTTTGACTGTAAGTAGAAGAAAGTATGATAAAGGATATGAATGAGTTCCGCTCGTCCCTTTATGGCCAACCTGCATCTATACATACTCCGTGGTCAACATTTGAGTATCTATGGAGGGTCCCATCAGAATTGTCAGCAGGCAGGCAGCAACCTAGTCGAGAAAGACCCCACTAAGATAAGAGGGAAGGAAGGGGCTTCGGGTGTACCGATTTATTTGGAAGCAGTTCCACTGGTAATTCCGAGACCGGCGGAAACTCGGTTGGCTCTTCCGAAGCGAGCATAAATCAACCAGAGCCTGTTGCTCCTGAGGTTGATCAGCCAGGTGGAGGGGGGCCCCTCATTCCTGAGGATGCAAATACCAATCACTTGATGCCCGCTCAAGAGCGGATGGAAGAGTTCCTCTCAATAAATTCAATTACAAAAAACTTGAGCCGGGCAAGCATAATAGCAGCGCAGATTACGGTGGAGGAAAGCGTAGAAGCCGCTTTAGTTGCCGATGGCTATCCTCCCGATGCTATTCCACCAGATACGGGGCTTTCCTTCGGGGACAAGTTTGACCGATAAAACGTATGTAGGCTCCATACAAGCGAGTCATCAAAGCCATAGAAACCTCCATCATATAAGGCCTTCAAGAGATTGAATCTCGTGTCAGAGAGGATACAACTCATTTATGATTCCAGCCGAGAAGACAAGTCAAAGGAAGGATAAAGAATGTTATATATTTCAGGAGCTAGATCAGTTGTAAATGAACAAGTAAGAATTGCCTCACAAAGAATTTATGGAATTGGACCTAAAAAAGCCATTCAGGTTCGTTATCGATTAGGTATCAGTGGGAACATAAAGATAAAAGAATTAACGAAGTATCAGATCGACCAAATTGAACAAATGATAGGTCAAGATCATGTTGTTCATTGGGAATTGAAGAGGGGAGAACGAGCAGACATCGAACGATTCATTTATCTTTCTTGTTATCGTGGAATTCGTCATCAAGATGGATCGCCCTTACGCGGTCAACGAACTCATACTAATGCTAGGACTTGTCGCAAGCTAATTCGGAAATGAAATAAGTATACCGATCTGATCAATCACACTGATAGCTTCAATAGTTCACTTAAATAGCCTTATACCTTTTTTTTGGTATTTCCAATCCAGTATACGTATAGTAGGCCTCCTTCGCCACGACATTAGTGGCTTAGGCTTACGGGGCCGACGAACAGGCAAATTGGATACGGCCCGTATTCAATATTTCGAAGGATTCGAGGCTCTCAAACCGGATCCAGGCGATAGCCATGAGCTCTTGCTTAACGCTTGATCGATCATTACTTTCAGTTACATAACTCCATCACACACCAGCTTGGACGTAGCTCGCCACCTGGAGAGCTTCAATACGGCAACTCCCGCGGGCCTGGGTGCTGACCCTTCTTTTAGAATGACATAATCCTTCCAAACCAGACTCCTGCTGTCATGGTTCTAAGGCTCTCTGGTTGGATGGTTGCACGTGTTTCTTTTCTTTTTTCGGTATGCCGCTCCGCGAGCAAGGAGTGCCACGCACGAGCGAAGCAAAAAGGGAATTAAAATTATATACAATTCTGAAAGGCTTTGATTGCGTATTTCATATAGATCCATGTCTTTCTTGTTCCACTAGCTAGGACCAAATTATCACATGTCCCTTTCGTTATTACAACCTTCTTTTTTGATGTCAAAGACCAGAAGCTATGCGCAAATTCTCATTGGATCTCGGTTGTTCTTAACAGCGATGGCTATTCATTTAAGTCTTCGGGTAGCACCACTAGATCTTCAACAAGGTGGAAATTCTCGTATTCTGTATGTACATGTTCCTGTGGCTCGGATGAGTATTCTTGTTTATATCGTTACGGCTATAAACACTTTCTTGTTCCTATTAACAAAACATCCCCTTTTTATTCGCTCTTCCGGAACCGGTATAGAAATGGGTGCTTTTTCTACGTTGTTGACCTTAGTTACTGGGGGGTTTCGGGGAATACCTATGTGGGGCACCTTTTGGGTGTGGGATGCTCGTTTAACCTCTGTATTCATCTTGTTCCTTATTTACTTGGGTGCACTGCGTTTTCAAAAGCTTCCTGTCGAACCGGCTCCTATTTCAATCCGTGCTGGACCGATCGATATACCAATAATTAAGTCTTCAGTCAACTGGTGGAATACATTGCATCAACCTGGGAGCATTAGCCGATCTGGTACATCAATACATGTTCCTATGCCCATTCCAATCTTGTCTAACTTTGCTAACTCCCCCTTCTCAACCCGTATCTTTTTCGTTCTGGAAACACGTCTTCCTATTCCATCTTTTCTCGAATCTCCTTTCACGGAAGAAATAGAGAAGCGAATACCCAAGCCTAGTTCACTCGCTGAGTCTCTAAGCATCCATGGCTGAATGGAACCGGGTCAATTCGTAGGTTCGATTCCTGCTGGATGCACTTGGCCTTGCCTACATCTAAACCTTGTTCTGGATATAAGTTCAGGTAGGGATAATTGGTTCACATTCATTCCCAGCTAACCAACAGAGTGACTAGTGGTGGGCAAGAGGGTTTACAGGGAACCGGCCTTACTGAAAGAAGTAGGGTTCTTTGGTGCTGTTGAGGCTTTCCTTGGCATGAGGTGAACAACGAAGAAGCACATCATACGGCTCAGGTGAGCGATGAGCAAGCACAAGATATTATTCACTTGATTCAGAACCAAACTGGTTCAGGCCGGTAATAGAGAAGATTCAAAAGAGGCTCGGGAAGAGGGGATCGGGCACGGAAGGCTTTCGGGGGCCTTTAGATCTTGAGGCCACACCTCCGTTTCGAGCATAAATGAAGATCCCTTATTCGGAAATCTTTGTCCATAATATATTTATTTATATACGAAACTGGTAGACTACGAAATCCATATACCATATTTTTTGAATCGTTCTGGAGGCACATCACTACGGGAAAAGAAAGGTATTCGTGACCAAGGAAGAAGTGGACTCCACAGGTTCACACATTTTACTAAGATTGCTTAGTAATGTAAAAGTGTCAGTTTGATATATTGTTAGTCTAGCTACACACATAGTGAAAGCTAACTGTATATGGAATATGTATTTCTACATTGCTCATCTTATTAAGATAGTTGGAGCGCCAATTGGACGATCTTTTCCAAATGGGGATGGCAGTTTCATTACCGTGTGCATCACACTTTGCCGGATGAACACCCTCAATACATAGGTTTGGTGTGACTGTGTGGTGTGCATGTTCAAGCTACTGTGAATCCTG